GAAAAAATCTCAATATTGTATTCGTCTAGAAGAAAAACAAAAATTGCGTTTTCATTATGGTCTGACAGAGCGACAATTACTCCACTATGTTCGTATTGCTGGAAAAGCCAAAGGCTCAACGGGTCAGGTTTTACTACAATTACTTGAAATGCGTTTGGATAATATCCTTTTTCGATTAGGCATGGCTTCGACCATTCCAGGAGCCCGACAATTAGTTAACCATAGACATATTTTAGTTAATGGTCGTATAGTAGATATACCAAGTTATCGCTGTAAACCCCGAGATATTATTACGACAAGAGATGAACAAAAATCCAGAGCGCTGATTCAAAATTCTCTTGATTCATCCCCTCATCGGAATCGGAAATGGAAGTTACCAAGACCAAAACATTTGATTCTTGACTCCTCCCAGTATAAAGGAGTAGTCAATCAAATAATAGATCGTGAGTGGGTTGGTTTGAAAATAAAAGAGTTGCTAGTCGTAGAATATTATTCTCGTCAGATTTGAACCTAATTAAAATACCAAACAAGGGTGCGGTGAATTTTTCCCCTTTTTCTCCTCTTCCATTCACTTATCTTAAATGGATCGGGGGAATTTTTTATGCCCTGAATACTCTACTCTTTCCAGTATTTTCCGTACCACAGGCAATTACAATTAGAATACAATTAGGAATAGTGAATCGATATCAAAGATAAAGAGAGGGCTGGTTTAACGGTTCGAATAATAGTCTTCATTTTTATTTGATACATTGCGAGCGATAAGATTCGTAATGTAGGTGAAGATACGGAAAGAGAGGGATTCGAACCCTCGGTAAACAAAAGCCTACATAGCAGTTCCAATGCTACGCCTTGAACCACTCGGCCACCTCTCCTACATAATCTTATGATTATGATTATTACCCATAAAACGGGTGAATAGCGATCCATTTCATTTAGAATATTGCAGTATTCTTTTTTTTTACGGTATAGGTATGACCAATCGATTATAACAATAAAATGAAAAACAAAAAAAGCTATATTGAGTCAAGTTTGTTTTGTCAAGACGACGACCCCCTCTTTTTATGATTCTGATGTTTAGAATGGTACCGGATTAAACACTGAATTGGAACGGGTCGCCCGACCCATATATTTTAGAATATGATTCTATTTAGACGTGATTAGATTAATACTTACTTGACTCCGGTTAGATAGGAATTCAAAAAACCCCTTATCCGTTGAAGATTTCTCAACGAAAACTTCTTACAGCTCGATTACAAATTCATGAATGAAACCGCGGATTTTTCTATTTCGATTGTATACTTTGGTGTATACACGCTATGCAAATAAGCAAAAAGGGGGTGCTTATTCTATTTGAATCATAGAAAGAGTGATTATTTGATTCTTTTTGTTCCGTGAATCCTAATCCAATCAAAACTTCTCAAATTTTCATAATCTGTAGAAAAAATTCCTAGATTCTTCCTTATAACTTCGCTAAAAGGCTAATAGAATAGTTTTGTTAATTACTATACTCCTTACTATATCCATATACTACTTTTTTTAAATGAAGTCCAATCGGATTCAAAGATTTCCTATTGATTCCTGTCAAAAGGGAACAATTTGAGTATAGGTTCCGCACGTTTTTTTTTTTAGAATGGGTCCGCTTTTATGGTATTTTGTACTGTACGATTCCTTTGTTTGTGGGATTTTTTATCCCACGAGAGGTAATGAGAAGAATTATCGAATGGATTGTTACCTATGCCGAGATCGCGGATAAATGGAAATTTTATTGATAAGACCTTTTCAATTGTAGCCAATATCTTATTACGAATAATTCCGACAACTTCAGGAGAAAAGGAGGCATTTACCTATTACAGAGATGGTGCGATTTGATTCTTTTTTTTTTTTTCTCAGTCTTACGAGAAGGGCACACGCTTCCGGATAGAAAGAAAATTGTTGTTTTTTTGAAAAAAAAAAACCTACGCTTGTTGAAGGTGAAGTTTGGGGAAACCGAGAACAATACCTTCTGTCGTGTATCCTCGGTTGATGCAACCTCATATGCTTCAATTTTTGATTCTAGTCTTGAGCGAAAGGTTAGCCTATAGGTTCTGGATTACAGGTTAATACTACTTCACTAGTACCAATTAGGTGGCATAGGGGAAGAAGCACTACATCTAGGAATCAACCACACAAAAAACTTTGTTAAAAATTCTCCCCTTTCCTGATCAGGATCGGGACTAACAAGAATGGTTGGGAAAACCAACATCCATCTCGTTCGTACTTTGGATACCCATATAACCATCGAAGGCTGTTGAAGTGACTAATTCCTGGAAATAGGGGGCGTTGAGGACAAATAAATTGTTGGAGTTACCTTTTCTATCTATTGCCAACACGCTTGGTGTTAAGAAAAGACCTTTTGCAGGGGGGGTTGGCTAGAAATTTCTTGCAAAAACACTAGTCCCTGTTCGTTCATAATGAGAATATTTCCCTTTTTTTTATTCAGTGGATTTGCTTAGTATTATTA